GTCTCTGTTTGTGGTGACATAAGTCCCTCCCTACAACTCATGAATTAAGAATTCTCACAACAACAAGGTCTACTCGATATAGATTAGTCGTGAATGAAACCTTTGATAAAATCTTTCAACAAATATTCAACAAATATTATCAACGAATTAAAATGTGAAAATGGTTCGTTATTAGACCATATATTTGATACACCAAATACATCATTATTGTATACTCTTTGATATATATGGCGCAACCTAATTATAGTTTTTCAAGTTTCTAATTGAACGGATCCACTTATTATTTTTCATCTAAAAAGAGAAATATTAAGAAAAATTCCCACTTGACAGTGGTATATATTGTATATGTAAATCCTAGATGTGAAAATAGGCATAATTCATCCATGAAAGGTAAAGGGTATAAAACAAGACAAAAATAGGCGTAAATCTATCTATAGATAGATAAATTATATCTATATAAAAAAGGAATTGGTTGAACTTGAAAATTGACTCATTGAATGAGTAAACAATTGAATTGGATTCGGTTGGTTGGGTGGTACCAACGAAATCGAGTGCTAACTCTCATTTATTTCTTATTGAATTAACCGATCAACTTGCTATCGGACATTTCTTTTTGATTCGGTACTATGTACTATAATCCAATCCAAAAAAAAATTCGACATATTTCACTTTATTATGAAAATCAATCCTATTACTTCTGATCCTGTGGTTTCTACACTTGAAGAAAAAAACTTAGGGCGTATCGTTCAAATTATTGGCCCAGTACTGGATGTCGTTTTTACTCCGGGCAAGATGCCTAATATTTATAACGCTTTGGTAGTTAAGGGTCGAGATACTGCTGGTCAGCAAGTTAATGTGACTTGCGAGGTACAACAATTATTAGGAAATAATCGAGTTAGAGCTGTAGCCATGAGTGCTACAGATGGTCTGACGAGAGGAATGGAAGTGATTGACACGGGATCTCCTCTAAGTGTTCCAGTAGGTGGAGCTACTCTCGGACGAATTTTCAATGTTCTTGGCGAGCCTGTTGATAATTTGGGTCCTGTAGATACTCGTACAACATCTCCTATTCATAGATCTGCGCCTGCCTTTATACAGTTAGATACTAAATTATCCATCTTTGAAACAGGGATTAAGGTAGTGGATCTTTTAGCTCCTTATCGCCGTGGAGGAAAAATAGGACTATTCGGGGGAGCCGGCGTGGGTAAAACAGTACTTATCATGGAATTGATCAACAACATAGCTAAAGCTCATGGAGGGGTATCCGTATTTGGCGGAGTAGGAGAACGTACTCGTGAAGGAAATGATCTCTACATGGAAATGAAAGAATCCGGGGTTATTAATGAAAAAAATATTGCAGAATCAAAAGTAGCTCTAGTCTATGGTCAAATGAATGAACCACCGGGAGCTCGTATGAGAGTGGGTTTGACTGCCCTAACCATGGCGGAATATTTCCGGGATGTTAATGAACAAGATGTGCTTCTATTCATCGACAATATCTTTCGTTTCGTCCAAGCGGGTTCAGAAGTATCCGCCCTATTAGGGAGAATGCCTTCGGCAGTGGGATATCAACCTACCCTTAGTACAGAAATGGGTTCTTTGCAAGAAAGAATTACTTCCACAAAAGAAGGATCTATAACTTCGATCCAAGCAGTTTATGTACCTGCGGACGATTTGACCGACCCCGCCCCTGCCACGACATTTGCACATTTAGATGCTACTACCGTACTATCAAGAGGATTAGCTGCCAAAGGTATTTATCCAGCAGTAGATCCGTTAGATTCAACGTCAACTATGTTACAACCTCGTATCGTTGGCGAGGAACATTATGAAACTGCGCAAAGAGTTAAGCAAACTTCACAACGTTACAAAGAACTTCAGGACATTATAGCTATACTTGGTTTGGACGAATTATCCGAAGAAGATCGTTTAATTGTAGCAAGAGCGCGAAAAATTGAGCGTTTCTTATCACAACCCTTCTTTGTGGCAGAAGTATTTACTGGTTCTCCAGGGAAATATGTTGGTCTCACAGAAACAATTAGGGGGTTTCAACTGATCCTTTCCGGAGAATTAGACAGTCTTCCCGAGCAGGCCTTTTATTTGGTAGGTAACATCGATGAAGCTACCGCGAAAGCTATGAACTTAGAAGTGGAGAGCAAATTGAAGAAATGACCTTAAATCTTTGTGTACTGACTCCCAATCGAATTATTTGGGATTCAGAAGTTAAAGAAATTATTTTATCTACTAATAGTGGACAAATTGGCGTATTACCAAACCACGCCCCCATTGCCACAGCTGTGGATATAGGTCTTTTGAGAATACGCCTCAACGACCAATGGTTAACGGTGGCTTTGATGGGCGGTTTTGCTAGAATAAGTAATAATGAAATCACCATTTTAGGAAATGATGCGGAGATTAATACTGACATTGATCCGCAAGAAGCTCAACAAGCTCTTGAAATAGCTGAAGCTAACTTGAGTAGAGCTCAGGGCAAGAGACA